AGAGAACAAAAGAAAGATTGTTAAAAAATAAAAAAGAGAAAAATTTACATGATTTATTTGTACTGTATCTAACCTATCAATTCCAAATACTGGGCTTAAAAAAATTTATTTCTTTCGATTTTTTATTTTTTTTTACTGATTTTTGTAGACAAATTTGTAGAAAAAACAGTTTTCCTTTTTAGTTCTTCTGTATACGTCTGCTTTGATCCGAATAGGTATTCTGATCAAATTTCCGTTTGAAATTTCCCTTAAGGCGTTAAGGTATGCCGTAGAAAAATAGGATTGTAGAATTTTTATTTTACTCCGAGCCAAGAATAAGAAAAGAAAAAGTTCATTTCAAAATACTTCAATTGGTACACGCAAGAAATAAGCCAATTCGGCAGCTTTTTGTTCAATTTCTCGTGGAGTCAAATTCTCATCAGTACGAGTCAAGGGAATGGCCCCCTGACCTCGGATTTCCAGATAAAGGATACGACGAGTATAAATACCCTCTTTTAGTTCGATTCTAATAGACTGAATATCTTTTATAAGAAATCGGAGGAAGATGCGACGATTTTTCCCAGGAAATCCCCAACGAAAAATACATACTATTCCTTCTTTTATATCGAATCGATCATAACCACTACCTACATTCCACAAAATTGTACACCACAAATAGGAGCTAATAAAGAGGCCTGCGATACCATAGAAAGACATCACGATCCCTTGCGGAAAAAAAATTATTTGCTGGGGGGGAAATAAAAATAAAAAATTCCTACCAAAATAGCTGGAAATTCCAACCAATAAGAAGCCTAATGAACCTAAAAAAAGGATAAATGCCCAGCAGAAATTACTTATTTTTCGAGATCCCGCTCTAAGTTCTATCCATATACGTTCTGATCGCCAATTCATACTAGATCTGGTTGCATTTAATTTGAATTGAAATTGAAAGAATACCAAAAATTAATTTGACTTTCCTTACTCTTTTTGTTTCCGATGTAACTCTCATCAACTAGTACTATTCTGATGTAAATCTTTACTTTTAAATTAGTTAGATCGAAGATAATAAGATCTACCCCTATATCTTATCTATCATGTTTCCGCATGTGTAAGGGCTCTTTCATTTATGTTCAGAAGAAATCAAATGGTATACCATTCTGCTAAATCGATATCTGTGTTCTGATTCAAGCCTAAGTCTTGAAAAATGAGATTTGCCCTAGAAGATCTAAACAATCTTGTTTTTTTGAACAAAAATAAAGAAAGAAGCCATTGTAATTGCCGGAAATACTAGGCCTATTAAAGGCACAAAAATAGATGGAAAACTAGATAGAAAGTCGCTAATTGTCATAGAATGGGTACCTCGATTTACTATATTGTACCTGTTTGTTATATTTTTTTTGTTATTATATTAATTAATTAATTAGAATTCTATAGAAATGAGTATATATATAATAAGTGCAAGGAATGTCGAACTAAAAAAAAATTATACCTATAATATATGCTAATCAACTTTACTTTATTATTTTTGACTTTATTATTTTGCATTTTTTCTTTTTTTTTTCTTCTAATTAAAAAGAATAAGGTTTTTTATAAATAGAATTTACAAAGGATTCGTTAGAATCTGATCCAAGAGGTATAGATTCCCAAAAAATCTAGAAAAAGCTATTTATGAATTTTAATTATATACATATGTAAGAAGGTAGCATGAGATTTGTTTTATTTGACTAATTTCACAGAAGGAAAGGGAAGAGGTTTTATTTTATCTTGTTGATACAGGTTTCCTGATTAGTAATTGGAAATATAATGACTATATAATTATTCACATTTTTTTATTCTTTCTATTCTTCAAAATGTTTGATTTGATTTTGCTTCAAAGGAAAAAAAGCGTGCAGCTGAAATAACTCACTTAGAACACTTTTTAAAAGATTACGTGGTACTATTGGATCAAATAAACCCTTATGGAATAAATATTCGGCTGCTTGTGAACCTTCCGGTACTGTCTTATTCAAGGTTTGTTCAATTACTCTTTTACCCGCAAATGCAATGTAGGCATTGGGTTCGGCAATAATGATATCCCCCAACATACCAAAACTGGCTGTCACCCCACCAGTAGTAGGAGATGTAAGAATTGATACATATAATAACTTTCTATTTGATTGATAATCATATAAAACAGATGATATTTTAGCCATTTGCATTAGGCTCAAGCTTCCCTCTTGCATGCGTGCTCCCCCGGAAGCACAGACTATAATAAGGGGTAGGAAATTTATGGTAGCATACTCAATCAATCGGGTGATTTTTTCCCCTACTACAGATCCCATACTACCCCCCATAAACTGAAAATCCATAACCCCAATTGCTACAGGAATACCCTTTAGTTGACCTATACCCGTTTGAACAGCTTCGGTTAACCCTGTCTTTCTTTGATAAGAATCAATACGATCTTTATAAGGCTCCTCCTCTGAATGAAATTCAATGGGATCCGTAGAAACCATGTCTTCATCCATAGGATACCAAGTAC